ATGACACGAAATCCTTTTCACCTTGTAGAATTTAGTCCATGACCCTTAACAGGATCATTAGGAGCTATGTTTTTAACTGTTGGATTAACATCATGATTTCACAACCAAAATATTATTACTATAATTATTGGTATTTTTTTAATTTTAATAACAATATTTCAATGATGACGTGATATTATTCGAGAAAGAACTTTCCAAGGATTCCATACTATAAAAGTATCTTTAGGAATACGAATAGGGATAGTTTTATTTATTACATCTGAAGTGTGTTTTTTTTTTGCTTTTTTCTGAGCTTATTTTCACAGAAGTCTAGCACCAAACACAGAAGTAGGTGCTTGTTGACCTCCTATTTATATCAACCCTCTAAATCCTTTTCAAGTACCATTATTAAACACAGCTATTTTATTAGCATCAGGTGTTACAGTTACTTGAGCCCATCATTCTTTAATATTCGGTAACTATAAAGATTCTATTCAATCTATAATTTTAACTGTTACTTTAGGAATATATTTTACTGTACTACAAGCAGAGGAATATATAGAAGCTTCTTTTTCTATTTCAGATAGAGTTTATGGATCTACTTTTTTTGTAGCTACAGGATTCCATGGTTTACATGTAATTATTGGATCCTTATTTTTAATTACTTGTTTAATACGAATTATTTATCATCATTTTTCAACTAACCATCATTTTGGATTTGAAGCAGCTGCATGATACTGACATTTTGTAGATGTAGTTTGATTAATTTTATATACTTGTATTTATTGATGAGGCTCTTAAGGTATTATACTTTATATAGAAGATATGATTTGCAATCATAAAGAAAGACAACTCTTTTATACCACAGTGGAAAGCCAAAATAGAGGCATTTAACTGTTAATTAAAAAATTGTAAATTATATTTACTTCGCTGGGACACTGCGCCGGTATGAACGGATTATATTGATGTTATAAATTATAAGGTAACCCTTCTGTGTTTATGCTAACTTTTATAATTTACACTATTATTTTAATTCTTTTAAATATTTTATTATTAATTATTGGTTTAATTATTAATAAACGCTCATATAAAGATCGAGAAAAAAATTCACCTTTTGAATGTGGGTTTGATCCTTCAATTAATACTCGTGCCCCTTTTTCAATACGATTTTTTTTACTAGCTGTTATTTTTTTAATTTTTGATGTAGAAATTATTCTGCTTATACCTTTAACAATAAATATTATAAATTCAAACACACATTGACCATTAACAAGATCTATTATATTTTTAATTATTTTATTGTTAGGATTAATACATGAATGAAATCAAGGCTCTCTTAATTGATTAAAATAAAAAGGTAATTTAGGAAATAAAATAAGGCTGCTAACTTTATTTTGAGCATTTCGAAATGTTCTACCTTTTATGAATAATAAATTTTTTCCTTCTAATTTTTTATTTATTTTAATTATAGTTTTTGGTACTTTATTCTCTTTATCTTCATCACACTGATTAACTATATGAATAGGGTTAGAATTAAATTTAATAAGATTTTTACCCTTAATAAACATTAAAGGTAAAATATTAGAAGCTGAAGCATCTATAAAATATTTCATTATTCAAAGAATAGGCTCTAGTATATTAATTTTTAGCTCTATTATTATATACATTTATAATTTATCATGATATTCTATATTTAATAGAATAATAAGAGCCTTAATTTTAACATCATTAATTTTAAAACTAGGTGGAGCCCCCATACACTTTTGACTTCCTAGTATTAGTAAACAAATACCTTGAATAATTTTATTTTTATTATTAACATGGCAAAAATTAGCTCCTTTATTTATATTAAGATTAATAAATTCTAATCTTATATTAATTATATTAATTTCTTTATTATCTACATTAATTGGTAGTATTATAGCTATTAATCAAACTAACCTACAATTAATTATTACATATTCTTCAATTTCTCATTTAGGTTGAATAATAGTAATAATTTTAATTAACAACTCACTAACCTTATTTTATTTTATTAACTATATTATTATCTCCATCCCTTTAATACATTTAATAAGATCAGAATTAGGAAACCACTTATTTTCTTTAAGACAAAAAAACAATGTAAATAATTTAATTATTATCTCTTTAATTTTATCTTTAGCTGGTTTACCTCCATTACTAGGATTTATATCTAAATTAATTATTTTAATCTCTTTAATCAATATAAACCTATTAATATTATCTTTATTAATATTATTAGGAACACTTATTAGTTTATATTTTTATTTAAATATATCATTAATATTAATAATTAAATCTTATACTATATTTAAAACAAATAAAAATAATAAAAAATATAATTCATTAATTTCATTAAATTTATTAAGAAGATTTATTATTTATCCTATTATTATTATATTTATTAATTATGCGATGATTATTTTCCACAAATCATAAAGACATTGGCACTTTATATTTTATTTTTGGTATTTGATCTGGTTTACTGGGAACATCATTAAGTTTAATAATTCGAACTGAATTAGGAAAACCTGGTTCGTTATTAAATGATGATCAATTATATAATGTAGTAGTAACTGCACATGGTTTTGTTATAATTTTCTTTTTAGTAATACCTATTATAATTGGGGGTTTTGGTAATTGATTAGTACCTTTAATATTAGGAGCTCCTGATATAGCCTTCCCACGAATAAATAATATAAGATTTTGGTTATTACCTCCATCCTTAACTTTATTACTAGCATCCTCAGCAGTAGAAAGAGGAGCCGGTACAGGTTGAACAGTATACCCTCCTTTATCTAGAAATGTTTCTCATGCAGGTCCATCAGTTGATTTAGCTATTTTTTCTTTACATTTAGCAGGAATTTCTTCTATTTTAGGGGCCATTAATTTCATTACAACCATTATAAATATACGATGAGAAGGTTTACAAATAGAACGACTACCTTTATTTGTATGATCTGTTTTCATTACCGCTATTTTATTATTATTATCCTTACCAGTATTAGCAGGAGCTATTACAATACTATTAACAGACCGTAATTTTAATACTACTTTTTTTGACCCAAGAGGAGGAGGAGACCCTATTTTATATCAACATCTTTTTTGATTCTTTGGGCATCCAGAAGTTTATATTTTAATTTTACCTGCATTTGGTATTATTTCTCATATTGTTTCTCATCATTCTTTTAAAAAAGAAATTTTTGGTGTATTAGGTATAATTTATGCAATATTATCTATTGGTCTATTAGGTTTTATTGTTTGAGCACATCATATATTTACAGTAGGAATAGATGTAGATACCCGAGCCTACTTCACCTCAGCCACTATAATTATTGCAATTCCTACAGGAATTAAAGTATTTAGATGATTAGCTACTATTTATGGTTCCCCTGTTAAATATAATACACCTATATTATGAGCATTAGGATTTATTTTCTTATTTACATTAGGAGGATTAACCGGAATTATTTTATCTAACTCATCATTAGATATTATACTTCATGATACATATTATGTAGTAGCTCACTTTCATTATGTTTTATCAATAGGAGCAGTTTTTGCTTTGTTTGGGGGATTTAATCACTGATACCCTTTAATTACAGGTTTAACACTTAACCAACAATGAACAAAAGCTCATTTTTTAACTATATTTTTAGGAGTAAATTTAACTTTTTTTCCCCAACATTTCTTAGGTTTAGCAGGAATACCTCGACGTTATTCTGATTATCCTGATTGTTACACTAAATGAAATATAGTTTCCTCAATAGGATCTATATTATCTTTAACTAGTGTATTATTTTTTATTTTTATTGTGTGAGAAAGTTTAATTTCACAACGTACCATTATTTGATCAAATCACTTAACAACATCCTTAGAATGAGATAATCGACTACCTGTTGATTTCCATAGTTTATCTGAAACAGGAGCTTTATATATTTAAATGACCTATTGAGGACAATTAGGATTTCAAGACGCTTGTTCTCCATTAATAGAACAAATTATTTTTTTTCATGATCACGCAATATTTGCTATTACTATAGTATTAACTATAGTAATATACATATCAATAATTCTTATAACTAATAAATTTTCATGTTTAAATATTACTGAAAGACAAAAAATTGAAACTATTTGAACAGTTGCTCCTGCCCTTATTTTACTTTTTTTAGCTCTACCTTCATTACGTTTATTATATTTGCTTGATGAAACAAACCAACCATTAATTACAATTAAATCTATAGGACATCAATGATATTGAAGATATGAATATTCAGATTTTATAGATATTGAATTTGATTCTTATATAATTCCTACTAATGAATTAAATTTAGGTCAATTCCGATTACTAGAAACAGATCACCATTTAATCCTTCCTATAAAAACAAATACACGTGTAATTGTGTCATCAACAGATGTAATTCATTCATGAACTGTACCTTCTTTAGGAGTAAAAGTAGATGCTATTCCAGGACGTTTAAATCAATTAATACTATACCCTAGACAACCAGGTATTTATTATGGACAATGCTCAGAAATTTGTGGTGCTAATCACTCATTTATACCTATTACATTAGAAATTGTAAATATAAAATATTTTATTAAATGATTATATATAATAAGAAACTCTTAAGAAAAGTTAGTTAATATATAACATAAAATTGTCAATTTTAAATAACTAAGTTATTAGTACTTATCTATGCCACAATTATCCCCTATTAATTGATTATTTCTATTTTTTATATTTTGATCAATTTTATTTATTAATTCATCTATCATATGATGAAATACTAATAATAATTATCATATTAATAAAACCCCTACAACAAAATTAAATATTAAGTATAACTGATAAGTTATAATAGTTTAATTAAAACCTTGGTCTTGTAAACCAAAATTAGATTTTTATCTTTATAATTCTAATAATCTAAAATATAAAGTCATAATATATCTAAAAAAGGACGAATTAAAAAAACAAAAAACCATATTACACTAAAAATTTGTCCAATTAATTCATAAGGGTATTCCACAGGACACCCTCCAATCCAAGTTAATAAAAAAAAACAACCAATTATCAACCAAAAATTTAATTGTATAAATAAATTATACCCACAACCACGACACCCTTTAACATGAAGAAAAGGTAAAAAAAATAAAACACAAATAGACATTACAAGTCTCACAACTCCTCCTAATTTACTAGGAATAGATCGTAAAATAGCATAAGCAAACAAAAAATATCACTCAGGTTTAATATGTAAAGGAGTTAGTAAAGGATTTGCAGGAATAAAATTTTCTGAATCACCTAAAATATTAGGAAATAATAAACTAATTTCAATTAATAATAATAATATAATAAAAAAACCAAATAAATCTTTATAACTATAATACTGATGAAATGGGATTTTATCTAAATTAGAGTTAATACCTAAAGGATTGTTTCTACCCCTTTGATGTAAAAACAAAAAATGTAATCCTACTATCCCAATTAAAACAAAAGGTAATAAAAAATGAAAACAAAAAAATCGACTAAGAGTTGCATTATCTACAGAAAAACCTCCTCAAATTCAATAAACAATTATTTCACCAACATATGGAATAGCTGATACTAAATTAGTAATTACTGTAGCTCCTCAAAAAGATATTTGACCTCAAGGTAATACATACCCAACAAAAGCAGTACCTATAACTAAAAATAATAAAATTACACCAATATTTCAAGTCTCCATTATTATATATGAACCATAATAAATTCCTCGAGCCACATGAAAATATAAACAAATAAAAAAAAAAGAAGCACCATTAGCATGAATATAACGAAGAACTCACCCATAATTAACATCACGTATAATATGAACAACAGAATCAAAAGCCATTTCTACACAAGATGTATAATGTATTGCTAAAAATAACCCACTAGCAATTTGAACTACTAAACATAATCCTAATAAAGAACCAAAATTTCATCACACAGATAAATTTACTGGTGCAGGTAAATCAATTAATCTTCCATTAACAATTTTCAAAACAGGATGATTTTTTCGTAATGAACTAAGCATCTATTTAAACTTAAAAACACGAAGTGGACCTTCACAATAATAACAAATTTTTACAACCCTAATTAAAACAAATAATAAAATAATTCCTAACAATAAATAACAAAAAAAATTATTATATATTATAATAATTCTACTTCCACCTATAGTTATATTGTCATAATTAAATATAAACACTCTATTATTCCTTACTTTAACTATATCTTTTATTACAAAAAAATTTATTATTATAAAACTAAAAAAAATACTAAAAAAATAAAAAAAAACTTTACCTGAAACAAAAATAAAATTAGGAATTAAACTAATTACATATATAAACATAACCAATATACCTCCAACATAAACCAAAAACAATAAATAACCATATCAATTAAAAATAATAATCCTTGTTAAAACACTTACAACAAAAACCATATTTATTAATATAAATCCCAACCTTAAAGGTTGAATAACTATTATACTTACACTTCTTAATGAAAACCCTAAAGAAATTATTAACAACAAACTCATTCAAAAGATAAGTCAACACTTAATTTTTAACTTCCAATGTTAATATTTTAAATAAATTATCTTCTGTTAATTTAATAAATAAATAAATGCAACTAAAAAAATCAAAATATTTAAAACACTAGGTAAATATCTTTTTCAAATTAAATATATTAATAAATCATAACGATATCGAGGATAGCTAGCACGAACCCAAATAAATAATCAACCTACTAAACTAACAAAAAAACATAAACCTAAACCATAAAACCTAACATAAATTACACCCCCAAAAAATATTCTAATTACTAAAACACTTATGAATAAAATATTACTATACTCAGCCATAAATAAAATAGCAAAACCTATACCCCCATATTCAATATTAAATCCAGAAACTAGTTCAGACTCTCCCTCCGCAAAATCAAAAGGGGCACGATGAGTTTCAGCAACACACGATACAAATCATATAATTAATATAAAAAAATTTACTATCATAATTCAAATAAAATATTGGTATTTTATTAATATACTCAACCTTATACTACCTACAAACATTAAACATCTTAATAAAATTAAAGATATTCTAACTTCATACGAAATACTTTGAGCTACAGCACGAACAGAGCCTAACAAAGCATATTTAGAATTAGAGAATCAACCAGCACCTATTACGCTATATACACCTAATCTAGAAACACATAAAAACAAAATTATTCTTAAACCTCCTATTCTACATATAAAATAATTATTATATAAAATTCATAATATTAATCCTAAAAATAAGCTTATAAAAGGACAAACCAAAAAAGGGAACACATTAATTAAAGTAGGTTTAATTAACTCTTTACTAAATAACTTAACAGCATCCGCCAAAGGCTGAGGTAACCCTATTAAACCTACTTTATTTGGACCTTTACGTAATTGAAAATAACCTAACCCTTTACGCTCCAATAATGTAAAAAAAGCAACAGCTAAAAGAGCACAAATAAAAGAAACAATCCTAGATATTAATTCCACTAACATTATTAGAAGAAATATTTAAATATTACCTAATAGAAGCTTAAATCCTATGCACTGATCTGCCATTCTAATAAGTTTAAACAATAATATGTTTCTTTAAATTTGCAATTTAATATTTTAAATATAAACTATATAAACCTTACAAAAAAAAGGATTGAACTTTTACTTTAAACTTCAAAAATTTACGTGCTCATACACTATAATGTAAAGTTTTTAAGTGAATTGAACACTTCTAATAAATTTTCAAAATTTATATTTCCCAGTAAAACCTTATTTAAAGATTTAAATAATCACCCTAACACCTTCAACGTTATGCTCTATAATTAAGCTATTTAAATTTAAAATAAAAAAAATTTATTTAAATAACCAATATTTAAAATAAAAAATAATATAGGATAAAAATGAAGAAACAATAATAAGTACTCCCTAGAATTATTAATATAATTACCATTTATATAATTTATTATTCTTCCATGCTGAGTCCTAATAAATATTATTAAATTATATAATCCCCCTAAAAAAACTATTAAAATAATAATAATAATAAAAATACTACTATATATATATATTGAACAAAATAATATAATCTCACTAACTAAATTAATACTAGGTGGAGCCCCCATATTACCAATACAAAACAAAAACCATCATAAACATATAATAGAATTTATATTAATTATTCCTCTATATAAATATAATCTACGGCTTTTAAATTTTTCATATACTAAATTAGCTAAACAGAACAACCCAGAAGAACAAAACCCATGAGATACTATTATTAATATACCTCCTTCTCACCCTCATATAAATTTTCTTAACACCCCTGCTAACATAACACCTATATGACCTACAGAAGAATAAGCAATTAATGATTTAATATCTCTTTGCCCTACACAAATAATAGCAGTAATAATTCCTCCTCATAAACATATAATTATTAAAACTTTACTAATAAAAATATCATTTAAAAAAAATACTATTAATAACCGCAAAATACCATAACCTCCCAATTTTAATAATACACCAGCTAAAATCATAGAACCAGCAATTGGAGCTTCTACATGAGCCTTAGGTAACCACAAATGAACAGAAAATATAGGCAACTTTACCAAAAAAGCTATTATAATACCTAAAAATCAAAAAATATTTACATTATATAAAACACTTAAACAATTAAGATAATAAATCAATATTATATTAAAAGATTTATATATAAAACCTAATATTAATAATCTGATCAGCAAAGGTAAAGAAGCACTAATAGTATATAATATTATATAAATACCAGCCTGTAAACGCTCCGGCTGATAACCTCAACCAACAATTAATATTAATGTTGGAATTAAAGAAATTTCAAAAAAAATATAAAAATATATAATATTAGAACTAACAAAAAATAAAATTACTAAAATACATAATAATATCACTACTAAAGAAAAATTTAAACTCTTATTATTCAAAATCTTAACTGAATAATTACTAGCAATTATTATTAAACCACTAATCCAAAAAGTAAGATTTACTAAAATACCTCTTATATTATCACAATATAAATAATTTGTAGTCACATTACCTCAAACCTCTAAATTTATAAACTTTAAAGAAAAAAATCTTATAAGTATTATATATCAAAAACGAATTTCCCAACAAAATATAAATTTAAATAAAATTAAAACTAAAAAACTAAAAAAAGTTCCTATAATCTATAATTTATATATATTTAAAGACTTAACGTAATCATTGCCATGAGCACGAATTATACTTACTAATAAAGCCAACCCTAAACTAGCTTCACAAACACCAAAAACAACAATTACTATTATTAATCTATAATCACCCCTAAATAACCCTCAACTTAACAAAAAAAGAAAAATAATTCCTAACATTATAATTTCAAATCTTAATATTATATTTAAAATATGTTTTCATTGAAATAATAATACAACCAATCCACTGATATAAATAAAAACCCTAAGTAATATTTCTCCTCTTATAATCATCAAGATTTAAATTATATAATTTATAAAAGACCTTGAAAGTCTTCAGTTTAATTAACTTAAAATCTTTATAAAGTAAGAAATAAAATCTTATAAAATAATCCTAAATTATTCACATTATTCTGTCAACTTTATTCAAAACTAATTATATATTAATTATTTTCTCAATGTAAGTGAGACACATTACTTTATGTTAAATTTTGTATTTTATTTAAATTATATTTAAACCATTTGTTTGGAAAACAAACATACTTTATTATACTAATAAAATTATTCTTAACACTTAATAGTGTTCTAAAAAATTGAAAATCTAATGTGCTGAAAACTATACACTATAAGAACAACTTTTAATGTAAACTTATTAACATACCTAAATCAATTAGATTCATTTATAATACATAAAAATTATAATTAATAATTTAGTAAACTTTGATCCTTTCGTACTAAAAGATACTATAAACAATTTTTAAAAGATAGAAACCAACCTGGCTCACGCCGGTCTGAACTCAGATCATGTAAAGTTTTAAAAATCGAACAGATTTACCTTTTAAAGCTTCTACACCTTAAGGTTACTTTAATCCAACATCGAGGTCGCAATCTTATTTTTCAATAAGAACTTTCTAAATAAATTACGCTGTTATCCCTATGGTAACTACAATATAAGCAATATAATTATTGGTTAATTAATATAACTATATATATATTTAAGGAAGTTACTACTTAATTATTTAATTTATTCCTTAATCACCCCAATTAAAATTTATATAATACTAAACATAATAAAACTAAAATTATAAGCTCAATAGGGTCTTCTCGTCCCTTTAAAAAATTCAAGCTTTTTCACTTCAAAAATTAATTTCTATTAAATAAAATAGAGACAGATCAACCTTCGTCAAACCATTCATTCTAGCCTCAAATTATAAGGCAAACTATTATGCTACCTTAGTACAGTTAAAATACCGCAGCTGTTAAATTATATCACCGAGCAGGCCCGACTCTTTATTTACAAATTACAAAGAGACATGTTTTTGTTAAACAGGCGAGATTGATATTTGCCGAATTCCTTTATTTTACTTAATTCAAAATAAAAATTGTACACTTTTAATTTACAATTAAAACAATTAAATTAATAATTTCTATAATACTTATATTAACATTATATTTATTTAATAATTAATTTAAAAACATTTATAACACAATTATACCTGAAATTTTTTATATATATAATTTAAACTACTTAAAAAGAAAAACATTATTAACTCTACTTTAATTATTAATTATACATAAATAAATCTATAAAATAATATAAAGCTTATCCCTTATATTATAAATAATATTAAATAAACAAAATTATTTTAATAATCCAATACTTAAATATTTTAAATTATAAACTAGCTATCCTGAAAATCGATAAATATATTATTACCACTTAATACTAAATATATAACTATACAACGTTAACATAATATATATTAAGTAAATCTTTTCAATTCGAGATTAATTTATATTAAAATCTAAATATATCATTAAACCATTATACAAAAGGTACGAATACTTTATCTACTATAAAAAAATTAAAATATACAACCTTTACAGTACTATAATAAACAATAAATCTATACCATTTATACTATATAAACAAAAATTTTATTTTTCAAAATATATAATTTACATTAAATAAACTTAAATTTCTATAATAATTTATTTATACACCAGAAACAGCTTCCACTACATCTACTATGTTACGACTTATCTTATTTTCCAACAAGAGCGACGGGCGATATGTACGCATTATAAAACCTAATTCATAAAAACTCACTATTTATAATATTACTACCAAATCCAACTTTATAAACTAATTACATAAGTTTAATCCGACTTAAAAATTATAAATTGTAGTTCACTTAATAAGCCTTTTTTATTAGCTGCATTTTGACTTGACATAATAATCAAAAAATTATTAAGTTTCTTATAAAATTTTTACAAAATAAACTAATGACAGCAATATACAAACTGATTAATATTTTTCAAAAAAAAGTAAATATAAATTGAGGACTATCAAATTAACAAGCAAACTCCTCTGGAAGGATATATAACACCGCCAAGCCTTTTAAGTTTCAAACATTATAATATTAATTATATTATTACTTTTCAAAAATATATGTTCACACTACTTAAGTAATAAAAATTTTTAAAATAAAGAATAATAGGGTATCTAATCCTAGTTTTTCTTCCTACTTTCAAAGAATTTATAATTAGAATAATATCATTAATAACAATTATTAAATTTTACCTTTAATCACTGCCCTTAACTATTCTAAATATTATTAACATTTATTACTTTATTTTATACCATATAAATATAGATTTAAAGCATCAGTATAACCGCAGATGCTGGCACTGATTTAACCACATTTAATTTACATTAATTATATCAAACTTTCATTCATTGTATAATAATAAATACTGCGTAATTTATTTATATTATTATAATAAATTATTAATAATAATATTTAAATATTTAACTTATATTAAACAAATCAAACATAAAAATAAATAAATAAAACGTATATAATTAAACCTAACATATATTAATTTAATAATAATCTATATAATAACCAAAGCCAAATTATTTATATAAGAAATGATTAATCATATATGATTTCGGCTCATACTTAGGTGTATATACACCCTTATATTCTAAACATAAATAATAAAAAATAAAAAAATAATTAAGTAACAATTAAAAAATAATATTAATCAATGTTCTAGTAAAAAAAATATTAATTTATTTAATATAAAAATACCTTGACCTCCTAAAATTTCAAATCATCCTATATCTATAACTTTTAATCTTCTATTAGTAACTCTTTTAAAACAATTCAATATAGGATAACAAATAAACCTACTCATAAACCATATTCTACTATTAATATAATTAAATACCCCTAATTTTATATTAACAAAACCTTTATCTCACACTCTAGTAGATAAAATTACCCTTAAAAAAATTAATACAGGAACAAATAATTTTATCATCTTTGGTATATAAATATTCATATCAAATAATCTAAATAATTCTTGAAAAATATATCCCCCCCACAAAGCACCTAAACATAATATACTTATAGGAAAAAACATTTTAATATCATTATCCACAACATTATTATAAATATCTGAACCATCATTACCTCAAATAATATAATAAGAAAAACGTATACTATACAATACAGTCAAACAAACACCAAACAAACCTATAACCAATATAAATAAATTTATATTACCAACAATTAATCTCTCAACAATTAAATCTTTAGAATAAAACCCAGCAAGAAAAGGTAAACCACATAAAGCCATATTAGAAATATTTAAAAATATACAAGTAATAGGTAATATTTTATAAACACTATTAATTTGGCGTATATCTTGTTTACCTCTATAACAATGAATAATATTACCCCCACATATGAATAATAAAGCTTTAAACATAGCATGAGTATATAAATGAAATAATGCTAATATAGGCAGACCTAAACTTAAAGATATTATTATCACCCCTAATTGACTTAAAGTGGATAAAGCAATAATTTTCTTTATATCATATTCATATAATGCACAAATACCAGATATAATAGTTGTTATAACAGAAATATAGAATATAAAAATATTAAACCAATAATAAACAATTAAATAATTAAAAAATCGAATAAATAAATAAACACCAGCAGTTACTAAAGTAGAAGAATGAACCAAAGCTGAAACAGGAGTAGGAGCAGCTATAGCAGCAGGTAATCAACTACTAAAAGGAATCTGAGCACTTTTAGTTATCCCAGCTACTATAATAAAAAAATTTACTATCTCAAACCCAAGAAAATCTCATAAACAAATAACATTTCAATGACCTAAAACTAACAAAATAGAAATTGAAGCTAAAATAAAACAATCCCCAACACGATTCATTAATACAGTTAATATCCCAGCTGCTAAAGATTTATTATTTTGATAATAAATAACTAAACAAAAAGATACTAAACCTAAACCATCCCAACCTAATAATAAAGACACTAAACTAGGAATAAAAATTAAAAAATTTATTGACAAAACAAATAAAATAACTATAATAATAAAACGAAAAGAATTTAAATCACCTCTTATATAAGACAAGCTAAAAATTATAACACAACCTGAAATAAAACAAACTAAACCTCTAAATCTACACCTTATTCAGTCCAATAAAAAATCAAATCTTACAGAACCCCTTATACAATTAAATAATTCTCAACTAAAAACAAAACAAATATTATTTAAACATAAATAAATTATCAATATACTTATTAAAAAAAATCAAGAAAATAATAAAACTCTAAAGCAAACCTCTACTCTCATTAAATTAAACATAGTAAAATAATAAAATATAATATCTGTAAAACCACAATTTACCATTTTAATTTAAACTAATTTTACTAATAAAGGAATATATTATTCATTTTTGGGGTATGAACCCAACAGCTTAAAATTTAGCTTACTTTACTTTATGAGAAAGTAATACACTTATTCATAGATTTACAATCTACCGACTTTAATCGTCCACCTCATATATTAAGTGGCCGAACTATAGGCACTAGACTTTTAATCTAGATAATGATTTAAATAATCCTTAATATATGATAGTAGATATTTTTTCTTCCTTCGACGATCATAACTCTACTTTATTTTCAGCCCATATATTAACATGATTAATATCGCTTTGATCATTATTTTTTATTAACTCATCTTATTGAATTAATACATCTAACCTATTCAACTTTTTATCCTTACCTAAACAAGCTATTAATATTCAAATTACACGATCTTATAGAATAAATCTAGGAGGTTTTACATTAATTATTTCTTCATTATTTATTACTATTATTAATTTTAATATATTAGGTCTTATACCTTATGTTTTTAGCACTACTAGACATTTAGCAATAACATTCGTATTAGCATTACCTTTATGACTCTCCTTAATTATCTCATCTTATATTAACAACCCTTATTCTAGATTAGCAATAATATTACCCTTAGGTACCCCAACATTCTTAATCCCATTTCTACCAGTAATTGAATCATTAAGAATTCTAGTACGACCTATTACTTTATCAATTCGATTAGCAGCCAACATTAGAGCAGGACATATTATTTTAACTTTAATTGGAGATTATTTAACTATCTCAATACTATCCTCTTCATATTTAATCTCATCACTAGTTATACTTATCCAAATAGGTTATTTTATTTTTGAAATCGGTATTGGTATTATTCAAGGATACATTTTCTCTCTTTTAATTACATTATACACAGACGATCATCAATAA